CATGGGGATCCAAAAAACTTTTATTAGTCCCGAAATTGGGGATAGTATAGAAAGACATTGTCATACTGCTTGCATTACTATTAAGTGTATTTTTTTTTTTCAAAAAAAAAATATTTTTATAATTTTTCTTCGTTAATAAAGGTAATAAGGAAAAATTGGTTTTAATTTCCTCTTGTCCTTCTCTACCCCATAAGGATGTTGAATAAACCGAGCTTTTTTTTTTGACACTATAAGTTTGAAAATAAAAATTTAAATGGCCCTCAAACGTAAGTAAATATATCCGAAACATATAAAACGCAGTTAATCCCGCGGTAGAACAAGCAATTATTGCAAAAAACGGTGAATACAACCAAGTATCATTAAGAATTTCATCTTTGGACCAAAAGCAGCCAAGAGGCGGAATACCACAAAGAGAAAGTGTCCCTACTAAAAAAAATGTTCTTGTAATCGGTACCTGTTTTTTTAAACCTCCCATAAGACCCAAATTCTGGCTTTTATCTGGAGAATAACCAACAATAGTTTCCATTGAATGAATAATGGATCCGGAGCCTAAAAACAATAATGCTTTGGAATAAGCATGAGTGATCAAATGAAACAAAGCCGCTTGATAAGAACCCATACCGAGAGCCAACATCATATAGCCCAATTGAGACATTGTGGAATAAGCTAAACCCCTCTTAATATCTTTTTGAGCAAAACCTAAAGTGGCCCCTAAAAGTAATGTTATTATACCTATCAACGCTATTAGATTCATTATGTAAGGTAACCCTATTAAAAGCGGTATAAGGCGGGCGACAAGAAAAATACCAGCTGCTACCATAGTAGCAGCATGTATAAGAGCTGAAATAGGGGTAGGCCCTTCCATGGCATCGGGTAACCACACATGAAGGGGAAATTGAGCAGATTTCGCAATCGCACCCGCAAATAATAGAAAGGCGCACAAAGTAGAAAATAAAAGATTAACCTCATTCTTATAAATCAATTTATTGAATATTTCAAATAAATCTCTAAATTCTAAACTGCCCGTTATCCAATAAAAGCCTAAAATTGCTAATAATAAACAAAAATCTCCAACGCGATTAGTCACAAATGCTTTTTGACAAGCATTCGCTGCAGTAGGCCGGGTGAACCAAAACCCTATTAATAGATAAGAACACAGTCCAACGAATTCCCAAAAAAAATAAATTTGTATCATATTACAACTAGTAACTAATCCTAACATTGACGTATTGAAAAGATTCATATAAGCAAAAAACCTCAAATATCCCTGATCATGAGACATATAATAATCACTATAAATAAGAACCAGAATTCCTACAGTAGTTATTAATATTAACATAATAGAAGCAAGTGGGTCAATTAAAGAACCAAATTCTAACGAAAAGTCATTATTGATAGTCCAAGACCATATAGATAGATAGATAGTAGGTTTATTCACTTGTTGAATAGCCAGATAGGCTGAAAAAATCATAACTATACTTAAGAATAAAATACTTGGAAAAACCCACATACGGCGAAGAGCTTTTGTTGCCGTGGGGAAAAGTAAAAGTCCTGCTCCTATTAATATAGGAACTGGAAGGGGAATAAAAGGTATAATCCATGAATATTGATATGTATATTGCATAAAAAAAATTTTTATATCTTAATCTAATTGTTTATGATTTACCGGCTCTTAGTTTTTTTTAATGAAAGGGTTCGGTTAATAAAAAAAATAGGGAATTTTAGAGCCGTAATTATTAGTACGTATTATTACACTAATTTATATATCTATTATATATAGCACAAGGATAAATAATTACACCAAAATAATAAATAAGTGTTTGACCTGAATTATAAAAAACTATAATTTTTACCAAAAACGTTATTTTTTGTTGGCTTATTCAGAATCATTAACCAATAGATTTTTGGAGGGTAATTTTTTGTGTAAGAAAAGACATCTCTTTTTTTAGTAAAGGCTGGGATCTTCAAACCATAATATCCAATTCTAACACTTGGTGTTCCCTCCCTATAATTAAAAGGAGGAATTAACAACATAGCTTTTATAAACTTAATAGATTAAGTACAGGTCTTTTGTACATTTTCAAATTTAATGTACTCTTTGTGGGACCCTGGCCCATTAAATTTGAAATTAATAAGGTATGGGGGTTGAAACTTTTGATAATTTTATTACCCGTATAAATAGATGTAGGACAACAAAAATAAATTTTAGAGAGATATAAGGAAGGGTGCACAGTCTTTTTTTACTATATTGGGGTATACAGGCTATAAAATAAATAGATAACCAGATCCAGATAATAAAAAGTAAAAAACAATTGGTTTTTTTGAACAATAGATAATGGATGTCTTTGACATTTAACTATACCAAAAAAAGGAGGATTTTTAATGGCGGTTCCGAAAAAACGGACTTCGATCTCAAAAAAACGTATTCGTAAAAATTTTTGGAAAAATAAAGGATATTGGGCAGCATTCAAAGCTTTTTCATTAGGTAAATCTCTTTCTACAAGGAATTTCAAAAGTTTTTTTTATGCAACAAAAAAATAATAAAAGATTCTAAAAACCTGAGTTGCTTTGATTCGAAAAGGAGTAAGTCTATTTTGTTTTTAATTAATTATAAATTGTTTATAAATTTTATAAGTTTCCTATAATTAATAAGAAAAATCCAAATTTTATAATGTTTTGACCCGATCAATAACAAAGATTAATTAGGTTTGGTTATATATTAATTAGGTTTGGTTATATATATAATTAAAAAATTCTTGTTTCTTTGAAATAAGGAATAAACAGAATATTTAACCTTTTTTTGAGTATGTTTTATCGTTTTTAGGATGGGGAAAATAAGAATCCCCATCAATATTAAAAAAAGGAAAGACTTTTCCTTTTTTTAAGTGATTATAGGACGAATACGCTAATTTTAAATGCTATGTTTGCACTCAAAGATCAATTAATAAACATATATTGCATTGAATTGACTACTTCGCTCTCGACAATTTAATAAAAAAGGGGTTATTATGATTTCGAACAAGCCGCTATGGTGAAATCGGTAGACACGCTGCTCTTAGGAAGCAGTGCTAAAGCATCTCGGTTCGAGTCCGAGTGGCGGCATGTCATCTTCTAAATAAGTCCTATGCTAAGTTCAACTACCGAATTCAATTCAATTATCCTATAATTGAAATTGAATTGAAATTCCCTCTTTTTTTTATTTTAAATTTGTTATGATATTTTCAACTTTAGAGCATATATTTACACATATATCCTTTTCAGTCGTTTCAATTGTAATTACAATTCATTTGCTAACCTTATTAGTAGATGAAATCTTAAGACTCTCGGATTCGTCAGAAAAGGGGATGATAACTACTTTTTCCTGTCTAACGGGATTATTAGTGACTCGTTGGATTTATTTGGAACATTTACCATTAAGTAATTTATATGAATCCTTAATTTTTCTTTCATGGAGTTTCTCCAGTATTCATATGGTTCCATATTTAAAAAAATCAAAAACTTTTTTTAATTTAAACGCAATAACCGCGCCAAGTGCCATTTTTACCCAAGGTTTTGCTACTTCAGGCCTTTTAACTGAAATGAACCAATCCGAAATATTAGTACCCGCTCTTCAATCCTATTGGTTAATAATGCACGTAAGTATGATGGTATTGGGCTATGCAGCTCTTTTATGCGGATCATTATTATCAATAGCTCTTCTAGTTATTACATTTAAAAATTTACTAGTAAGTTTTAGTAAAAGCGAAAATTTTGTAAACTATCCAATTTCGCCGGGCAAAATTCAATACATAATAGAAAAAAAGAACCGGTTAAACCGTTTACTAAAAACTTATTTTATTTTTTCTAGGAATTATTACAGGTTTCAATTGATTGAACAATTGGATTTTTGGAGTTATCGTATTATTAGTCTAGGGTTTCTATTTTTAACGATAGGTATTCTTTCGGGAGCTGTATGGGCTAATGAAGCATGGGGGGCGTATTGGAATTGGGATCCAAAGGAGACTTGGGCTTTTATTACTTGGACCATATTTGCAATTTATTTACATATTCGAATAACTAAAAGTTTTAAAACCGAAAATTCCGCAATTGTCGCATCAATGGGCTTTCTTATAATTTGGATATGCTATTTTGGGGTTAATTTATTAGGAATAGGATTACATAATTATGGTTCATTTACATCTAATTAAATTGAAGAAAGTACTTGAAAAATACAAAATAAACATACGAAAGTTTAAGTGTATACAAAAAATCTCATGTAATCGAGCAAGAACCTTGACTTTTACTTTTTTTCATTTCTATTACTTAATTCAAAAGATTCTAGCTTGATTACATCCATAGTTATAAAAAAGACTCCTATTTATTTTACTCAAACTTCAGAGAAGAAAAAGTACTTATTTTTCATTCTCCAACAAAGAATTTTTAAAATCATAATATTTTTTTTTTATTTTTTGGTTTACTCACGAAAACTATGGATAAAAAAAATTAGATAGAAGAACTTCCACTTTATCAACTGATAGTGAGAAAACGAAATCCGGATAAATACCAATGGATATTACAGGTAAAAGAATAGAGATCGAAAGAAACAATTCTCGGGGCCCAGAATCAACAAAATAAGAGTTTGGGGCATTAAAAAGCTTGTATCCATAAAAAATCTGACGTAACATAGATAACGAATAAATAGGAGTTAATATTATTCCAATTGCCATTACAAAAGTAATTAGGATTTTGGACATTAAAAGATATTTTTGGCTAGTAAGTATTCCAAAAAATACTATCAATTCCGCAACAAAACCGCTCATGCCCGGTAATGCAAGGGACGCCATTGATAAGATACTGAAAGTCATAAATATTTTTGGAATTTTGATTGCCATTCCGCCCATTTCATCAAGATAAACGAGACGTATTCGATCATAACTCGTTCCTGCCAAGAAAAAAAGCGCGGCGCCAATAAATCCATGAGAAATTATTTGTAAAATGGACCCGTTGAGTCCGGTATCACTTATCGAACCAAGTCCTATAATTATGAAACCCATGTGAGATACGGAGGAATAAGCTATTCTTTTTTTTAAATTCCATTGACCGGGAGATGTTGAAGCTGCATAGATTATTTGAATTGTGCCGACTAGCATCAACCAAGGAGAAAATAGAGAATGGGCGCGGGGCAATAATTCCATATTTATCCGAACTAATCCATATGCGCCCATTTTTAATAAGATTCCTGCTAGTAGCATACAAGTACTGTAATGTGCCTCTCCATGAGTGTCTGGTAACCAAGTATGTAAGGGTATAATCGGCAATTTAACAGCAAAAGCAATGAAAAATCCAATATAGAAGAGGATCTCTAGTTCTACAGGATACGAGTGATTCGCTGATGTTTCAAAATTTAATGTTGGTTCATTCGAACCAGCTAAACAAATACCTAGAATTGCCAGTAATAAAAAGGCGGAACTTCCCGCAGTGTACAAAATGAATTTTGTTGCTGAATATAAACGTTTCTTTCCTCCCCACACGGATATAAGTAGATAAACTGGGATTAATTCTAATTCCCACATGATGAAAAAAAGTAAAATGTCTTGCGAAGAAAATGGTCCAATTTGACCGCTATACATTGCTAACAGAAGAAAATGGAATAATCGGGACTCGCGAGTAACCGGCCAAGCCGCTAAAGTAGCTAAAGTAGTTATAAACCCCGTTAGCAAAACGGGTCCTATAGAAATTCCATCTATTCCCAATCTCCAGGAAAAATCAAAAAAAAAGATCCATTTATAATCCTCTCTCAGTTGGATTAACGGCTCGTTCAAGTGGAAATGATACCCGAATGCATAAGTTGTTAGAAGGAGTTCTATTATACATATAGAAATAGTATACCACCTAATTAACTTATTTCCTCTGTGAGGAAAAAATAAAATTAAGGAACCCGCAAATATTGGAAAAACTACAATTATCGTTAACCAAGGAAAATCATTCGTAGTAAAAATAAGATACACTTGGACCCGAAAATCGCGTGCTCAAAAAAATATATTTTTTTGAGCACGCGATTTTGTCGGTAAAGGTAAAAAATAAAATGTAGTCGTATTCAAGTCGGGAACGTATCAATATGCTAGACCCATACTTCGAGTTGTTTCATGCCACAAATAAACGCGAACACTCAAGAAATCCGTTGGACAGGCGGATTCACATCTTTTACAACCTACACAATCCTCTGTTCTTGGAGCAGAAGCAATTTGCTTAGCTTTACACCCGTCCCAAGGTATCATTTCTAATACATCCGTGGGGCAAGCTCGGACACATTGAGTACATCCTATACACGTATCATAAATTTTTACGGAATGTGACATTAGATCTATAATTTTTTTAATAATAAATTTTCGATCTAGTAAACTTGTAAATAAATCATATATTTAGATACTAGATGAATCAATGATTTAAATTTATCAGAATTTTTAGAATCAATCTACTTAAGTATGGTTATGGATAAACTCATGGAAAAGGACCAGGAGACTTTGATTTCTTATAGTTTCGCAAACATGCAGAATGTATTATACACGCTAATTCAAATTTTTGAATGGTAAATACTATTTATTTAACAAATTTGATTGATTCATACGAATAGATTTTCTATTACGAAAAATTGACGATACAATAGCCGGTCCAATAGCGGCTTCAGCGGCTGCAACGACTATAACAAAAATGGAGAAAATATTGCCTTTTAATTGGCGACTATCAAAAAAATCAGAAAATGTTACTAAATTTATATTAACCGCATTCAGTATGAGTTCAAGACACATAAGAGCTCTAACCATATTTCGGCTTGTGATCAATCCATAGATGCCGATAGAAAATAAGTAGGCACTCAAAACAAGTACATGTTCCAGCATCATTGAACAACTCCTTATTAATTTAAATTCATTTGAATATAACATGAATAACAAGACAACCCCAAAAATTTACGATAATATAAAAAAAGTATGTAACAAAAAAATATATTGGAAATAAGTAAAATAAAATTTGCCTTGGATTGCTGTTAATAAAATTATCCTCATTGGCGTGCTACGCAAATTGCACCTATCAAACTGGCTAAAAGAATTATTGAAATGAATTCAAAGGGAAGAAAAAACTCTGTTGATAAATGAATTCCAATTTGTTGACTATTACTTATTAAATCATGTTCTATAATCTGGTTTGATCTTGTAGTCCAAATAATCCCGTACCATGAGGTATCTGTAATAGTAGTCATTAGTAAACCAAACATACTTGTACAAACCAGCAAAGTACCCCCATTCCCTACCGTATAAAGATTAAAATCTTTGAAATATTCTGAACCGTTCAGAAACATTACAGCAAAAATGATTAAAACATTTATAGCTCCGACATAAATAAGGAGTTGTGCAGCAGCTACAAAAAAGGAATTTGATAGAATATATAATAGGGATATAGAAACCAAAACAAATCCCAACGAAAAGGCAGAATAAATTGGGTTGATAAGTAATACTACTCCTATACCGCCTAAGATAAGACCTAATCCCAGAAAGACTAAAAGAAAATCATGTATGGGTCCATACAAATCCATTATATGTAGGATACGAGATAAAAAAAGAATTTCATGACCTTGTTGAGACCAGACCAGAAAAAATGGTTGATTTTATCATTCATAATAAAATTAGATTTGCATTAAATCCTAGGGGGTGTGAATTAAAGTGGGTACAGTTTTTGTTCAAATTTACCGTTTTTTATGAATTGAACAGCTCGAATACGAAATTAGCCATAAAATGTCAGAAAAATTAATTTTTAATCCAAATTAAGACGCAATTCTTATCAACTCTTACCGACGAATAACCAGTTAGTATTTGTAGTTATTGAGACCAAACAAAGCGGAAAAAAAATAATTTCTTTAAATTCAATTCTTTAAACCAAAACTCAACCTTAGTAATTCCTAAATTTTCCTTAATCAAGGATTTCCCTATTTTTTATTTGAGTGGAATTCAAAATAGTTCGAATTGTATAATCGAAAATTACTACTATTGGTAAACGACCCAACGCTATTTGATTATAATTCAATTCGTGACGATCATAAGTAGAAAGTTCATATTCTGCAGTCATTGCTAAACAGTTTGTTGGACAATACTCAACACAGTTACCACAAAATATACAGATTCCAAAATCAATACTGTAATTACGTAATCGTTTCTTACGAATATTAGTTTCCAATTTCCAATCAATGACGGGTAGATCTATAGGACATACACGAACACATACTTCACAAGCAATACATTTATCAAATTCAAAATGGATTCGACCGCGGAACCGATCCGCGGTGATTACTTTTTCATAAGGATATTGAATAGTTATGGGTAAACGATTTACGTGGGATAAGGTAATCATGAAACTTTGACCAATATACCTTGCAGCTCGTATTGTTTGTTGCCCATAATTTATGAACCCAGTTACCATAGGGAACATATTGTGAATATATAGATTATTCTTTTTTTTATTTCTCTTGTTCGATCCAATTTGTGAATAAAAGATATCATAGCCTTTTACAGTGAAAATAGTTGAAAAGAAGTTGTTAATAATAGATTACCTAGAGAAATAGGTAAAAGAAATTTCCATCCAAGATTCAACAGCTGGTCCATTCTTATCCTAGGTAAAGTCCACCTTGTTGTGATAGGAATGAACAAGAACAAATAAGTTTTAGCTAATGTAATAAAGATCTCAATTGTTGATTCAAAAACACCGTATGGTTTATTTATTTCAAAAAACTCAGAAATAAATATGTGCGGAATAGAGATAGTCCAGCCTCCTAAATAAAGAACTGTTACAAATAATGAAGAAACTAATAGGTTTAAATAAGAAGCAACATAAAATAAACCAAATTTGATACCGGAATATTCGGTTTGATAACCTGCTACTAATTCTTCTTCTGCTTCTGGTAAATCAAAAGGTAATCTTTCACATTCTGCTAGGGAAGAAATTAAAAAAATAATAAATCCAATAGGTTGACGCCACAAATTCCATCCCCAAAAACCATATTTTGATTGGGCCTCAACTATATCAACTGTACTTAAACTATTAGATAATCATAGTCGATGATACCATCACAGTTTGCATCGCTATTCCAGAACCGTACATGAGATTTTCACTGCATACGGCTCCTGGAGGACCTTAAAGAAATTTAAAGATCGAGTTTGTTTTATTTTGTTTTGATATGTTTTTAAGATGCTTTTTTTAAGATGCGTAAAGTAAAACAATTTTGTACGATCTCCAATTAGCCCACTTGAATTCTGTTTGTTATGCTTTAAAAATTTGATATAATTTTAAATTAATTTACCTTAAAATGCTTCTGAATTCATCTCGTCCTTTGATAATTTAAAAAATCTTTTGAAATTTTATTTGTTGAGTAATAACTTAATTCTTCTATCAAATACTCGTTATAAAGATATCCAAAACCCCTCCTTTTTACAAACGAAAAAATTATACATTAATTCATAAATTCTGATATGAATTCTATCTATAGAACTATGAATCTAGAACGAATAAAAGTATAAAAAAAGAATAAAAAGCAAGTTTTTGTACTGTAATTGTATTTTTTCTTTCTCTTTTTTTGCCGTTTCTATGTCTTCTTTCTGTTTCTGCGAAAAGTTAATTTACAAAATCAAAATAAAGGATTATTTCGTTTACAATAGTCATTGATTTAATCGACGAAGAGAAGCATACTCTGGATCGGAATTGTAGGGAGTGCTTCTTAATCATTTCTACTAACTTAAAGCCCCAAATAATATTCGTTGTACATTATGCGGAAATATTCTTATTTTTTTACAAAATCCCCATTACAAATCCTTTGTGTATCTTGGTGTTTCTACTCATCCACTCGTTTTTGTTCAATAATGCTTTACGTTAAAGTAATTAATGTATGATAATCCATAGAAACGATAGTGAAAACTCACTCTAGTGTATCTTTTTAGCCCGCTTCAAGTCAGGATGACGAGTTAGTTATCCAATATCCAATCTTGGGGCAAAGTCTTTCGTTTGCTTATGTTTATTTCTATTCGTCTCTATAACATTTATTTTATACATCAGATCAGAAATGAGACTTAATTTTTTGACAGCTAGTTTAAGCTGTTTTCTTTCACTCATATAACTCTTGGGTTTAGTTCATTCATCGGAATATTTAATAAAAAATGAAGAAATTTAGTCAACTTATTTCGTCTTCCTACTATAAAACCGAAAGTAAGAAATATAAAATTTTTTTTTGACTTAACGAATCGCACGTAGAGATATTGATAACACACATAAAGTTAAAGGTATTTCATAACTAATCGATTGAGCAACAGCTCGTAGACCACCTAAAAAAGAATATTTATTATTTGATCCATATCCTGACATAAGAAGTCCAATAGGAGCAATACTTGAAATGGCAATCCATAAAAAAACACCTATATTGAGATCCGATAAAACAAAGCGAGAACTAAAAGGAACTACCAAATAGCTTACTAAACTGGATATAACCACTATGGAAGGGCCGATACTGAATAAACGAGTATCTCCTCTAGACGGAAAAAGGCTTTCTTTGAAAAGAAGTTTTGCCCCATCAGCTAAAGCTTGCAAAACTCCTAAAGGCCCAGCATATTCTGGTCCAATACGTTGTTGCAGCCCTGCGGATATTTCTCTTTCTAACCATACAATTACTAGTATACCCATTGTTATTCCCAATACAGGAGTAAAAACAGGAATAAGTATCCAGAGAATTCCATAAGCCTGTTTTAAAAATTCCAATCTAGAAAAAGAATTGATATCTTGTACTTCTATTCTATCAATTATCATGTTAACGATCAACTTCTCCCATAATAATATCTATGCTACCTAGTATTGTCATAATATCAGCCAATTTCATTCTTTTAACTAACTGAGGAAGAATTTGCAAATTAATAAAGCCAGGTGGTCGAATTTTACACCTCCAAGGAAACCCACTCTGATCCCCTATCAAAAAAATTCCCAATTCACCCTTTGGGGCTTCAACTCTCACATAGAGTTCTTGTTTCGGCAATTCAAATGTAGGCGAAGGTTTTTTACTAATAAATCGATAGTCAAAGTCATTCCATTCCGGATTCTTTTCTATATCAAAGTATCGGATTTCTAAATTCTCATATGGACCCCCCGGAATTCCTTCTAGAGCCTGTTGAATAATTTTTATGGATTCTGTCATTTCCCCAATGCGGACTAGATATCTAGATAAAGAATCCCCTTCTTTTTGCCACTGTATTTCCCAATCAAATTCGTCGTAACACTCATAATGATCAACTTTACGGAGATCCCATTGTATTCCAGAAGCTCGCAGCATTGGTCCTGATAAACCCCAATTTATTACCTCTTCTCGCCCAATAATGCCTACCCCTTCCACTCGTTCTAAAAAAATGGGATTTCGCGTAATCAGTTTTTGATATTCTGTAACTCCGGTTAAAAAATACTCGCAAAAATCTAAACATTTATCTATCCAACCATAAGGTAAATCGGCCGCAACTCCTCCAATACGAAAAAAATTATGCATCATTCTCATACCAGTGGCAGCTTCAAATAAATCATATACTAATTCTCTTTCTCTAAAAATATAGAAAAAAGGAGTCTGCGCTCCAATATCTGCCATAAAAGGTCCAAGCCATAACAAATGCGAAGCGATACGACTCAACTCCAACATAATTGTTCGGATATAGCAGGCTCTTTTAGGTACTTGGATATTTCCGAACAACTCTGGTCCGTTTACGGTTATAGCTTCTGTGAACATAGTAGCTAAATAATCCCAACGCGTAACATAAGGCAAATATTGTATAATTGTTCGGTTTTCCGCAATTTTTTCCATTCCTCGGTGTAAATATCCTAATATTGGTTCACAATCAATAACATCTTCACCATCAAGAGTAACGATAAGTCGAAGAACACCGTGCATTGATGGGTGGTGGGGTCCCATATTTACTATCATGGGGTTTTTTCTTGTAGCAGGTATATTCATAGGGTTTTACGGGATTCATTTTTTCATGAATTATTGAAAGTTAAAATAAGTTGATTAAAATTCAAGATCTACTAAATCAAATAATTTAAAACGATACTTCAAACTCAAATTAACGCGTTTTTGATTCGCGAATATTTAACTGATTAATTAACTGTTTATAACGTATTCTATTTTTCTTTGACAAATAAGACAGCATCCTTTGGCGTTTTCCCAAAATTTTTCGGAGGCCCCTCTGAGATAAAAAATCTTTTCTGTGCAATTCCAAATGTGAAGAAAGTTTTCGTATCCTATTAGTGAGCCTTAATATTTGAAATGCAGCAGAACCCCTGTTCTCCTCTTTTTTTTCGTGCGAAATAACTGAGATAAATGACTTTTTTACCATAAAATTAAATCGGACCCCCACAGACCTTTAATTACAAAAATATATATCTTTTTTTTCAATAAAAAAAGTGCTTTTTTTTTGGTATACACACTAAAATAATCGTAATTTTGTTAAAAATTACTGATTGGAAAATGGTATTCTAATAGGTAGCCAAAAAGATAGTTGTCTACACTCACAAAAGATAAAATTTATACTAAAAAAAAAATAAAGCATTTTTTTCATTATTTTATGTCATTTAATTTGTATCCTGAATTAGAATGAAATGTAAAACAATGTTATGTATGCATATCTTTGTATTCATATAAAAATAAAGCACGGGAAATAAAAGCAACCCATATTTTATATTTTATTTTTTCAATACATACATCAATTCATTTTTAAAATTGTGGATACATATGTATCCTTAGGAGACCGAAACGGCTGCTATTATTGGTATAAAACCAATAACGGTTCATACAAGCAAAATCTTCTAATCGATAATTAGGCCAAATAAAAAATTTGAATTTAATCTGTGTATTTGTCTCTCTTTTTCTTTTATTCAAAACTAGACTCTTTACTCTATTTTCAGTCCAAAATAGCGCATTTATAGGCGGAACACTTTGATTTATCGAATCAAAACAAATTAGAATTCTGAATTCTCTACGACGTCTAGGGGAGAAAATACTTTCAGGAATAAGTAACTCAAAATAAGTATTGTCTCGCTTTTTTACCATCTTTTGGGGTTTTCGAATTAAGTCATCATAATTTTTTTTATCAACATGTACTTTTTTTCGCCACCTTTGATTAATAGTGTGGTTGCTATTATAAACCACTGAAATACCGACAGTTTGCTGCATAATAAAGTGTCCCGCCCTTTTTAGACACAGACGAAGGGGTTCAATAAGTAATATTCTTTTTTTAAGTAATTTTGAAAGAATTAAATTTTTATGAATCTTTAAAATATCCAGACTAATTTCCCCCCTTTGAATAGAGGCTATAGCAATTTCTCTTGGGTTTAGTAGTCTAAGCAGAAGACAATATACGTTAATATTTTTTATTATTTTTTGATTTAAAAAATTATTCCATCTCAATTGAAAAAGCAAATATCTTTTTAGTACGAAATCCAATTTCGCGCCCATATTATTCTTATATTCTTTTTTTTTTTTCTCTTTTTTCAGCTTTGATATCATATAATTTTTTTCAATATATTTTTCATACTTTACTAGAGTTGATTCAAAATTTGGCTGGACTTTGCATTCTTTTTCTCTTTTATTTTTTTTTTTTAATGAAAAAATTGATAAAAAAATATCCCTTTTTTTCTTTACAGTAGTATTTTTATTTTTACTAACATTTGCATTAAAATTTAAAAGGAGCCACTTGATTGGGATTGGTTTAATTTTATACGAAAAAGAGAGTACCAAAAATTCTGGAAAAAACCAAAAAGGTAAATTCAATATGGAACATTTGAGTATTTCTTCATTCATTCTCATCCAATCAAAAAGTTTTTTATTATTATTGTAGGGGCTGCTCCCTTGATTTTGAGAAACCGCGGGAAAAAAACTAAATTTATTTTCAATTTTATAAATTTTTTTAGTTTTATAATTATTAGTTCTAATCTTAGTATATTTATTACTGTCAGTATCAGTATCCATATTTTTACAGACCTGAGTTTCCATGTTCTTTATAAAACAAAAATTGAGAAATATCCAATGAAAAATTTTTCTATTCCTGTTTTTCTTTATATGGATAATATTATCTTCGGCTATATAATTTTGGACCAAAATACCTACTAGGATATTAAAAGATTTGCGTTTACTTTCAGCATAATTATAAAAAATATATAGGTTATTATTTACTTGTAAAGATAATGAAGAAAAGGAGGAATTCCTTTTATCTTCATACTTAATAAAATTATATGATAAAAGATTGTATTTATCTTGTTTTTTAAAGTTAATTAATTTATTGTTTTTTTTTATAGAGTGGTGGTTAACTTTATTTAGACTCTCTTGTGAGATGCATTGAGATAAATCCTCTTGATAATAATCTTTTAACCTATTTTTACATTGATATATCGGTCGAAAATTGCGGAGGTTCTTCTGATTTGAGTCAGAATGTAATATTTCATATGTTCTAATAAAATAATTTTTTATTTCTTTTTTAAGAAAAGGGGAGTTTCCATTAGATTGAAATACAAATCTTAATCTTACCTGATATAAATTAAAAAACTTCAAAAAAGCTTTTTGTGATAATTTGTAAAATATATATGCTTGTGAGAAAGAAGATAAGTCATAAAAAGACTGCAACCTCTTATTACTAATATTAGAGAAGGCCCTTGTTATAGTATAAATAAATAGAGTTATTTTTTTGTTTGTTTTATCAAATTTTTCTTGATTTGTCTCATTATTGTAAATATAGTTAGTATAGCAAATGTATTTATTAATTTTTTTTTTTTTGTTGTTTAAAAAAAAAAGGTGTACAATTGCTTTATAAATATTTTTTATATATATAAGGATATTTCTATGTATCCTTTCAAGTAAAAAGTTTAAAAAATAAGTTGTTTTACTAATTAGTAGAACATTTCGTTTTTTTAAAAGTTTCAAAAAAGTTTTTGTTGATTCGAGTCTTTTATCATAATTCTTTTTGTTCAAACTGTTTTTTATATGTAGGCTTAGGCTCCGAAATTCTTTTTTATTGTCGTTTGAAACTTTTTGTATTTCATTTATGATTGTGCTTGTTCTAGGAACAAGCCCTTGTATTTTTTGTTTTGTCAACGCGCAAATTGTGGAATTCGTAGATTGAATATTAATGGTGGATTCCTGAATTATCTCATTATTTCGTATAAAGTTTTGTTCGGTTTTGTTTTCACTGGATTCGTATATTTCTTTCAATCTAAATAATGGAATTTTTTTTATTTTTGGTAGTTTTTTTTTATTTATAAAATATTGGATTCGTTCTTTTAAAATTTGTATAATCCTAAAAAAGCTCTTTTTACATTTTTTTTTTAGTTCTTTAAAAATAGGTTCAAAAAAGGAAAGTTGTTTTCGTGGAGAACCAAAAGGAAGTTCAGTTTCCATTCCCCAAACTGTTAAAAAAAAAAAATCCGTTTTTTTTTCTTTATTTTTCAGTGGATAGGTATCTCGTTCTAGTTGCTTAGATTTGTGCCAAAGTTTAAGACGAAAAGGAAATAGGATCTTTATTTGAATACCTTCTGTTAACCAGTTTTTAGGAAATTTTTTTTCTGATAATGGAACAGCGTTATAAGTGCATTTAACATGCATTTCTTTACGCCACTCCATTAAATCCTCGGACCATTCAGGAAATTTAAATAATAATATACGAGTGATATTTTTAATTATTATCAATGAAGGTAATATTATATATTTTCTTAGAATTGACTGGCTTAGTAACATAAGACCCCTTATTACTTGAGCAATTACAGAGCTATCCCAGGCTTCGGCTATTTCTATACGTGTTTTTTCTGTTCTTTTTATTTTTTCCTCTTTTCTTTTGTTAGCTGCTTTTTTTTTAGTACTCTCTTTTTCCTTTTTCTCTGTACAATCTATAATTTTGAATTCTTTCTTTTTCCATATAAAATTTTTTATTTTTTCTTGTATTGGGTCATAAATATTAAAAGAAAGCTCTTTTTCTATTCGATCCAAAAAAGTGGGGGAATTCATATTAGCTTCAAATGATTTACAAATAATTGTTTTACGTTTTTGTGCTCGGATTGAGCCTGTAATTAAATCTCGTTGAAAATCTGGTTGTTGTGAATAACGTATTACAGAAATCTCGTCTGTTTTCTCATTATTAAGATCTTGCGGATTACTACAAGTATTGCTATCTTCTAAATCATCATTAAAAATCACTAGACGTTTGCTTTTTCTTGAACGAATCGTAGCGTGTTTTCCTAAAAGGTCTTCGTTTTGTTCGTCCTCTTGTTCCAAATTGTTGATTAATCTGTATGACCACCGAGGAACTCTTTTTATGATTTCGTTTAGCTCAATAAAATTTTTTCGAATTTTATTACCGTTAGAATTCGTGTGAACGTTTTCCAATATAATTTTTTTTTTTTGCTCTGTTGAATTAATTCTTACTCGTTTATATTCAAAAAAATTTATATTTTTTTTGAAATTGGATGTTTGTTTTTTAAAAAAGTCATTAATGAAATTAACCAAAAAACCTATTTCATTTTCTAATGATTTTTTTTTTATTCTATCAATTTTTTTTTGTTCCTGTTGAAATTCTAAGTAATTAATAATAAGAAAGACGCCAAAAAGTTTATTTATCCAACCCCTTTCTATGTAATTTTGTATGGAATTTTTATATTTTATCGAAAGCCAAAACAATTTTAGCATTTGTCCACGGAAAGCACCCTTTAAGAAAGGGTCATATACCTCTGGTAAATATATATTTTTTTTATTATTGCAATATTTGCATAATCTATGTCTGTTTTCAAGTAGATCGAGAATCCGAGAATTACTCCCTAAAATTTTATCTATATTCTTAACTATATATATAAATTTGTTGGTTATATTTTTTATTTTTTCTTTATTATTATAACGCCAAAGATTCTCCAATTCATTAAAGGGCAGTTTTTCTATTGTAAATATAGAAAGCTTTCGTTCTATCATTTCGAAAAAGGTTGCCAAACTAGGTGGGTGCGTAAAACATATTTTATCTTTTCCAACACTTTGACATGCATGAAAAAAATATTGCGACATCTCATTTTTTAAGGTTATAGAAATAGTTTTTTTTAATTTATTGGTTTTTATAGACCGAAACGGCCGATTCCATTTTTTATAGTTAAAAAGAATAGTCACAAAAGGTTTTTGAAAGCGAAAGTTGCGTAATTTTTTTTTTTCTTTAATTTTTTCTTTAATTTTTTCTTTAAATATTTCTAACTTCGAATTTTCTTGATTCCGATCCACATTCAGATAATAAGTTTCATAAACGGGTCTGTTTTTATATTGTGTCTCTTTCAATAGGAATTCATCTTTTGTTTTTTCCTTCCCATTCACTCGTATCTCTTCCCTTTCATCGATTTTGTACGGATCCTCCTTTTCTTCCCAAAAAAGGGAAGGAGAAGGATCTTCTTCAGTGGATCCCTCTTGTTCCTGTTTAGTCCCCTTCGTTTC